TTGTAATTTTATACTTAAAGATAATATTTTATATTTATATAGTAATATAAATATAAATATAATAGGAAAGAATGATTCGTTTTGAACAATAGATGTCTTTCACATCCAACTAAAACAATGAATAACCTCTTCATTTTTATTTTCAATGGCAGTTCCAAAAAAACGTACTTCTATATCAAAAAAGCGGATTCGTAAAACTATTTGGAAGGCGAAAGCATATTGGTTCGCGTTAAAAGCTTTGTCATTAGGGAAATCCCTTTCTACGGGGAATTCTAAAAGTTTTTTGTACGACAAATTACAAATTACTAAGTCATAAAACATTGGAATAAACCAAATTGATTTGACTCAAAAAAGGTCTCATTTCAAAAAAGAGAATATTTCATTCCCTATTTATTGGCCGAAAACAAAATAATAGGGAATGGAAGTAGAATCAAAATGCTTCTGTTTACTAAATTAGAACTTAGAACAAGGATGTTTTTGAAAAAAGAATAAAGACAAGATCCAAGATTTTACTTTTCTTTTTAGTAGATTTTCTCATTTCGAGAACAGGGTCTTATTTTTTCTCATCAAACTATTTGTCTATACTAAGAAAATTTGTCTATACTAAGAAAAATAGATTTCTCTAAATCTATATCTAAGAAAATTTGTCTATACTAAGAAAAATAGATTTCTCTAAATCTATATCTATATCTATTTAGAAGGGGCTATGTAAGATTCTTAGTTAAAATGAAAGGAATTGGTGAAACTAATTGATTCCATTTTGATAACCTTTTGTATAGTATAAGGTTAGGATTTTTTTGTGTTCATTGAAAAATTTTTTGTTTCAAATTTGAGAAATCGGATAAATGAGAAAGAATTCATTAAATTAAAAAAAGCCTTTTTTGTTCTACCCCTACTAGCTAGAAGATAGAAGCGTCTAGTTACAACAATTTGATTCCAGGAGAGAGAACATAAACTACACCAAAGTCCAAAGGGAAGAAATCAAATGAACACCCTAAGATGCAAATAAGGAGCCTTCCAATCTTATTTGAATGAATTTGAACTCATCGTATCCTTATCCTGTTTTATCTTTCCTAAAAAAGATTGCATTTATTTTCTTTCTTCAATCTTGACGATTGAATATGAATAGGCTATTATGAATTCTAGCAAGCCGCTATGGTGAAATCGGTAGACACGCTGCTCTTAGGAAGCAGTGCTAGAGCATCTCGGTTCGAATCCGAGTAGCGGCAGGCCATCTTCTAAAAGAGATACAATAGATCCTATAATAAAAATAAATAATAAAAATCAATTCAATTCTTGATTTCTATTTCCTAATTAATGGAATGGATTCCTCTTTTTTATGATATTTTCAATTTTAGAGCATATCTTAACTCATATTTCCTTTTCGATCGTTTCCATTGTAATTACAATTCATTTGATAACCTTATTCGTCGATAAAATGAAAAAACTATATGATTCGTCAGAAAAGGGCGTGATAGCGACCTTTTTCTGTATAACGGGATTATTAGTCACTCGTTGGATCTATTCAGCACATTTCCCACTAAGTGATTTATATGAATCATTAATCTTTCTTTCATGGAGTTTCTCAGTTATTCATATAGTTCCCTATTTCAAAAAAAAGAAAGAAAGTTTAAGCACAATAACTGCGTCAAGTGCGATTTTTACTCAAGGTTTTGCTACTTCGGGTATTTTAACTGAAATACATCCATCTACACTATTAGTACCTGCTCTTCAATCCGAGTGGTTAATAATGCACGTAAGTATGATGATATTGGGCTATGCAGCTCTTCTATGTGGATCTTTATTTTCAGTAGCACTTCTAGTCATTACTTTGCGAAAAAAGAAAAACCTTTTTTGTAAAAGTAATCATTTATTAAAGGAGCCATTTTATTTTGGTAAAATTCAATATATGAATGAAAGAAGAGATGTTTTACCAAATACTTCTGTTTTTTCTGCTCAAAATTATTACAGATGGCAATTGATTCAACAATTGGATTATTGGAGTTATCGTGTAATTAGTCTAGGCTTTCTCTTTTTAACCATAGGTATTCTTTCGGGAGCAGTATGGGCTAATGAAGCATGGGGGTCGTATTGGAATTGGGACCCAAAGGAAACTTGGGCTTTTATTACTTGGATTATATTTGCGATTTATTTACATACTCGAACAAATCAAAAGGTAGAGGGTGCAAATTCCGCAATTGTGGCGTCTATAGGATTTTTTCTAATTTGGATATGCTATTTTGGAGTTAATTTATTAGGAATAGGACTACATAGTTATGGTTCGTTTACATTAATGTCTAATTGAATTCAAGAAAGTTTTTTTTACAAATACAAAGAGAGTAGAGTGTATATAAAGTGTATATAAAAAAACTTTGTACGAATTGGCGAGAACCTTGTGAATCAAGTAGCATAGTGATTCACAGGGTTCTCACAAAGACCAAAGATATCGGGTTCCAATTTTTTTACTTAATTAAGTAAAGCAACAAGAAAATTAAGATAA